TGTCTCTTGCCCTGAGCTCTACTCAAGTTAGCTTCAGCTATTTCAAGAGCTTGTTGAGCTTCTTGCGGATCAATGTCAGTATTAATCTCCGCATCATTTCCTAAAATGGTGATTTCATTATTACTTATTCTAGCAAAACCGCCCATCAAAGCCACCGTTAACCATTGGTCGTTGAGGCGTATTCTCAAAAGACCTATATCCACAGCTGTGGCAATGGGGGCGTGGTTTGGTAATACGCCAATTTGTCCACTATTAGTAGATAAAATAATTTCTTTAACTTCTGAATCCCAAATAATTCGATTGGGAGTCAGTACACAAAGATTTAAGGTCATTTCTTCAATTTGCTCTCCACTTCTAAGTTCATAGCTTTCGCGGTAGCTTCATCGATGTTACCTACCAAATAAAAGGCCTGCTCGGGAAGACTGTCTAATTCTCCGGAAAGGATCAGTTGAAACCCCCTAATTGTTTCTGTGAGACCAACATATTTCCCTGGAGAACCAGTAAATACTTCTGCCACAAAGAAGGGTTGTGATAAGAAACGCTCAATTTTTCGCGCTCTTGCTACAATTAAACGATCTTCTTCGGATAATTCGTCCAAACCAAGTATAGCTATAATGTCCTGAAGTTCTTTGTAACGTTGTGAAGTTTGCTTAACTCTTTGCGCAGTTTCATAATGTTCCTCGCCAACGATACGAGGTTGTAACATAGTTGACGTTGAATCTAACGGATCTACTGCTGGATAAATACCTTTGGCAGCTAATCCTCTTGATAGTACGGTAGTAGCATCTAAATGTGCAAATGTCGTGGCAGGGGCGGGGTCGGTCAAATCGTCCGCAGGTACATAAACTGCTTGGATCGAAGTTATAGATCCTTCTTTTGTGGAAGTAATTCTTTCTTGCAAAGAACCCATTTCTGTACTAAGGGTAGGTTGATATCCCACTGCCGAAGGCATTCTCCCTAATAGGGCGGATACTTCTGAACCCGCTTGGACGAAACGAAAGATATTGTCGATGAATAGAAGCACATCTTGTTCATTAACATCCCGGAAATATTCCGCCATGGTTAGGGCAGTCAAACCCACTCTCATACGAGCTCCCGGTGGTTCATTCATTTGACCATAGACTAGAGCTACTTTTGATTCTGCAATATTTTTTTCATTAATAACCCCGGATTCTTTCATTTCCATGTAGAGATCATTTCCTTCACGAGTACGTTCTCCTACTCCGCCAAATACGGATACCCCTCCATGAGCTTTAGCTATGTTGTTGATCAATTCCATGATAAGTACTGTTTTACCCACGCCGGCTCCCCCGAATAGTCCTATTTTTCCTCCACGGCGATAAGGAGCTAAAAGATCCACTACCTTAATCCCTGTTTCAAAGATGGATAATTTAGTATCTAACTGTATAAAGGCAGGCGCAGATCTATGAATAGGAGATGTTGTACGAGTATCTACAGGACCCAAATTATCAACAGGCTCGCCAAGAACATTGAAAATTCGTCCGAGAGTAGCTCCACCTACTGGAACACTTAGAGGAGATCCCGTGTCAATCACTTCCATTCCTCTCGTCAGACCATCTGTAGCACTCATGGCTACAGCTCTAACTCGATTATTTCCTAATAATTGTTGTACCTCGCAAGTCACATTAACTTGCTGACCAGCAGTATCTCGACCCTTAACTACCAAAGCGTTATAAATATTAGGCATCTTGCCCGGAGTAAAAACGACATCCAGTACTGGGCCAATAATTTGAACGATACGCCCTAAGTTTTTTTCTTCAAGTGTAGAAACCACAGGATCAGAAGTAATAGGATTGATTTTCATAATAAAGTGAAATATGTCGAATTTTTTTTTGGATTGGATTATAGTACATAGTACCGAATCAAAAAGAAATGTCCGATAGCAAGTTGATCGGTTAATTCAATAAGAAATAAATGAGAGTTAGCACTCGATTTCGTTGGTACCACCCAACCAACCGAATCCAATTCAATTGTTTACTCATTCAATGAGTCAATTTTCAAGTTCAACCAATTCCTTTTTTATATAGATATAATTTATCTATCTATAGATAGATTTACGCCTATTTTTGTCTTGTTTTATACCCTTTACCTTTCATGGATGAATTATGCCTATTTTCACATCTAGGATTTACATATACAATATATACCACTGTCAAGTGGGAATTTTTCTTAATATTTCTCTTTTTAGATGAAAAATAATAAGTGGATCCGTTCAATTAGAAACTTGAAAAACTATAATTAGGTTGCGCCATATATATCAAAGAGTATACAATAATGATGTATTTGGTGTATCAAATATATGGTCTAATAACGAACCATTTTCACATTTTAATTCGTTGATAATATTTGTTGAATATTTGTTGAAAGATTTTATCAAAGGTTTCATTCACGACTAATCTATATCGAGTAGACCTTGTTGTTGTGAGAATTCTTAATTCATGAGTTGTAGGGAGGGACTTATGTCACCACAAACAGAGAC